GTTTATGTAGCTTAATTAAAGCGTGGCACTGAAGATGCTAAGATATATTTTTAAAAATATCAAAAACACAAAGGTTTGGTCCTAGCCTTATTATTAATTAAAATTATATTTACACATGCAAGTATCAGCACTCCTGTGAAAATGCCCTTTTTTACCATTAAGTGAACAAGGAGCAGATATCAGGCACATATTATGCCCACAACATCTTGCCAAGCCACACCTCTACAGGAATTCAGCAGTGATAAACATTGAACAATAAGCGTCAATAAGCTTGAATCAGTAATAATTTTAAGGGTTGGTAAATTTCGTGCCAGCCACCGCGGTTATACGAGAAACCCAAGTCAATAAAGTATGGCCTAAAGCGTGGTTAAATAGATATTAAAATTAATAGAAATAAAAATTAACTTAACTGTCGTACGTATTTGTTAAACGGAGACCCAAAACCGAAAGATATTCTAATAAATAAACTACTTAAACCCACGAAAGCTAAGGAACAAACTAGGATTAGATACCCTATTATGCTTAGCCTTAAACTTTGGAAACCCCGCCTGAGTACTACGAGCCACAGCTTAAAACTCAAAGGACTTGGCGGTGCTCTATACCCCCCTAGAGGAGCCTGTTCTATAATTGATATTCCCCGCTAAACCTCACCATTTATTGCCAATACCGCCTATATACCGCCGTCGTCAGCCCACCATTTAAATGGATAATAGTAGGCATAATGATAAACATAAAAACGTCAGGTCAAGGTGTAGCGAATTAAATGGAAAGAAATGGGCTACATTTTCTATACAGAAAATACGAAAAATCTTATGAAAAAAAATTTAAAGGTGGATTTAGCAGTAAAAAGAAAACATAGTGTTCTTTTTAAATAGGCCCTAGAGCGCGCACACACCGCCCGTCACCCTCCTCAAAGAAAAAACTAATAATATAATTAAATAAGAATAGAAGAAGAGGAAAGTCGTAACATGGTAAGTTTACCGGAAGGTGTACTTGGATTATCAAAATATAGCTAAAATATAGCATCTTGCTTACACCAAGAATATACTTGTTAAATTCAAGTTATTTTGAGTAATAAATATAGCCTAACCAATCATTATATAAAATAATTTTTTTAAAATATTAAATAAAACATTTTACCACTTTAGTATAGGAGATAGAAAATTTAACTAGCGCAATAGAAATAGTACTGTAAAGGAAAAATGAAATAGAAATTAAATAAAACATAAAAACAATAAAAAGCAAAGACTTAACCTTTTACCTTTTGCATCATGGTCTAGTTAGTTTAACCTAACACAAAGCACTTAAGTTAGATATCCCGAAACTAAGCGAGCTACTCCGAAGCAGCAAAACGAGCCAACCCTTCTCTGTGGCAAAAGAGTGGGACGACTTCTGAGTAGTGGTGATAAACCTATCGAGCCTAGTAATAGCTGGTTACTTAATAAATGAACTTTAATTCAACTTAAAATATTTTTAAACAACTAAAGTAAAAATAGTATTTTAAAGCTAATTAATAGAGGTTCAGCTCTATTAATAAAGGATACAACCTAAAACAATGAATAATGATTATATTAACAAAAGAAATTAATTATGTGGGCTTAAAAGCAGCAACCATAAAAAAGCGTTAAAGCTTAATTTAATAAATCTTATTATAAGAATAAAAAAATCCCAATTCATTAAAACTATTAAGTCTACCTATTTTAATAGGTGCGCTCATACTAGAATTAGTAATAAGAAAATATTCTCTTAGTGTAAGTGTAAATCAGAACGAATAATTCACTGATATTTAACGAACCTTATTGAAGGAAAAATAGTATTTTACAAGAAAATTCTATTAAATATATCGTTAACCCAACACAGGAGCACACCAGAAAGATTAAAAATATAGGAAGGAACTCGGCAAACACGAACTTCGCCTGTTTACCAAAAACATCGCCTCTTGCAATTAAAGTATAAGAGGTCCTGCCTGCCCAGTGACATTAGTTTAACGGCCGCGGTATTATGACCGTGCAAAGGTAGCGTAATCACTTGTCTTTTAAATAAAGACCAGTATGAATGGCAAGACGAAAGTTCAACTGTCTCCCTAAATTAATCAATGAAATTGATCTTCCCGTGCAGAAGCGGGAATAAAATTATAAGACGAGAAGACCCTATGGAGCTTTAAATATATGATCAACTGTATAATAAGAAATTCAATAGAAAAAATATTAAATAAACCATTGTGATCAAAATTTTAGGTTGGGGCGACCACGGAGAAAAACAAGACCTCCGAGATGAAAAGAGTATCTTAATTTATGAACTACAGTTCTAATAAATAATATATTTAACATAATTGATCCAATATTTTGATCAACGAACTAAGTTACCCTAGGGATAACAGCGCAATCCTTTCCAAGAGTCCCTATCGACGAATGGGTTTACGACCTCGATGTTGGATCAGGACACCCCAATGGTGCAGCCGCTATTAAAGGTTCGTTTGTTCAACGATTAAAGTCCTACGTGATCTGAGTTCAGACCGGAGTAATCCAGGTCAGTTTCTATCTATAAAAATTTTTTTCCAGTACGAAAGGACCGAGAAAATAGAGCCAATATAAAAACAAGCTCTACCTCATCCTATTGAAAACAATTAAAATAGATTAGGGCAAATAAACAAAACCCAAGATAAGGGTTAGTTAAAATGGCAGAGTCTGGTAATTGCAAAAGATCTAAGATTTTTCACCCAGGGGTTCAACTCCCCTTTTTAACTATGAATAATTTCATTTCTCTAATTATTAACCCATTGTTATATATTATTCCAGTATTATTAGCAGTAGCATTTTTAACTCTTGTAGAACGAAAAGTCTTAGGCTATATACAATTACGCAAAGGTCCTAATATTGTTGGACCAATAGGGATTCTTCAACCGCTTGCTGATGGCTTAAAACTTTTTATTAAAGAACCAATTCGACCATCAACATCATCACAAATTTTATTTATTATTATACCAATTTTGGCTTTAACTTTATCACTTATTATCTGAATTCCACTTCCTATACCTAATAATTTATCCAACATTAATTTAGGCATTCTATTTATTCTTGCACTTTCAAGTTTGGCCGTTTATTCTGTCCTCGGCTCAGGGTGATCTTCAAATTCAAAATATGCCTTAATTGGATCCATTCGTGCAGTCGCACAAACAATTTCATATGAAGTAACACTAGGCTTAATCTTATTATGCCTAGTATTATTAACAGGAAGTTTTTCACTAATAAATTTTAATATAACTCAGGAATTTGTATGATTAATTATTCCGGCCTGACCAATGGCAGCAATATGATTTACTTCAACCCTAGCAGAAACAAATCGGGCACCATTTGATTTAACTGAAGGAGAATCAGAACTTGTATCAGGATTTAATGTAGAATATGCAGGAGGCCCATTTGCTTTATTTTTTTTAGCAGAATACGCAAATATTTTAATAATAAATACCCTTTCAACAATTTTATTTTTAGGTACAGTCTATAATCCATATCAACCAGAAATTTATACATTAACTCTAATAATTAAAGCAACTATTTTATCAATACTTTTCTTATGAATTCGGGCATCATACCCGCGATTTCGGTATGACCAATTAATACATCTTATTTGAAAAAATTTTCTTCCAATCACAATTGCTATAACAATTTTTCATATTTCATTACCAATTTTTACTAATGGTATTCCACCAATAATCTAGGATATGTGCCCGAAAGTTAGGACTCACTTTGATAAAGTGAAATATATGGGTTCAAACCCCCTCATTTCCTTAAGAAAAAAGGGTTTGAACCTATTCCTAAGAGATCAAAACTCCTTGTGCATCCATCTACACCACTTCTTAGTGGGATAAGCTAAATAAGCTTTTGGGCCCATACCCCAAATATGTTGGTTAAAATCCTCCTTCCACTAATGAGCCCTTATGCATTATCAATCTTATTATCAAGTCTTTCCATAGGAACTATGCTTACATTTATTAGCAATCATTGATTTATAGCTTGAATGGGGTTAGAAATCAATACACTCGCAATTATCCCATTAATAACTAAAATACACCACCCTCGAGCAACTGAAGCCGCCATTAAATATTTCTTAATTCAAGCATCAGCATCAGCATTAATTTTATTTTCATCAACAATTAATGCTTGATTTACTGGAGAATGATCAATTATAAATATTCAAACCCAACTGTCCTCAATTATACTAACTATTGCACTATCTATAAAATTAGGTATTGCCCCATTTCACTTATGAATGCCAGACGTATTTCAAGGATTAAGCTTATTGACATGCCTAATCTTATCAACTTGACAAAAACTAGCCCCTATAACCCTACTAATTATAACACACCAACTTATAAACTCTAATATATTAATTATTATAGCCCTATTATCAACATTAATTGGCGGATGAGGCGGACTTAATCAAACACAACTACGAAAAATTATAGCTTATTCCTCTATTGCACATATAGGGTGAATAATTTTAATCTTAACATTCTTACCACATTTAATAATAATAAATTTATTAATTTATCTAATTATAACCTTATGTATATTTTTAATATTAATTTATTTTAACTCATTAAATATTAATAAATTAACTATATCATGGATTAAAAATCCAACTTTAACATCAATAATAATAATCACACTTATATCCTTAGGGGGGCTTCCCCCAACTTCAGGATTTGTACCAAAATGACTTATTATACAAGAAATTACTAAACAGGGCTTAATAACCATAGCTTCATTAATAGCACTTTCAGCTTTATTAAGCCTATTTTTTTATCTACGACTTTCTTATGCTGTGTCTTTAACCTCATCACCAAATGTACCTAACTCAAAACTTTATTGACGATTTAAAAACTTTACATTTAATCCTTTACCAATAGCAACAATTTTATCTATTATACTTCTTCCAATTACTCCCTTAATAATTAACTTATTTATATTAGGGCTTAGGCTAATAAGACCAAAGGCCTTCAAAGCCTTTAGTAGAAGTTAAAATCCTCTAGCCCTTGATAAGACCTGCAGGATTCTACCCTACATTACCTGGAATGCAACCCAGATGCTTTAATTAAGCTAAGACCTTTCTAGATTAGAAAGCTTTTATCCTACGACCTTTTAGTTAACAGCTAAACGCTCAATCCCAGCGAGCTTTAATCTACTTCTCCCGCGTGTCGAGGTGGGAACGCGGGAGAAGCCCCGGAAAAACTTAATTTTCTCTATAAAATTTGCAATGTTATGTGCTTTACACCACAGAACTTGATAAAAAAAGGACTTTAACCTTTATAAAAGGGGCTACAACCCTTCACCTAATTCGGCCACCTTACCTGTGATAATCACTCGATGACTATTTTCAACTAATCATAAAGACATTGGCACTCTATACCTAGTATTTGGCGCTTGGGCCGGAATAGTGGGCACTGCCTTAAGCCTTTTAATTCGGGCTGAGTTAAGCCAGCCTGGAACACTTCTTGGAGATGATCAAATTTATAATGTAATTGTAACGGCCCATGCATTTGTAATAATTTTCTTTATAGTAATACCTGTAATAATTGGCGGGTTTGGAAATTGACTAGTACCATTAATAATTGGGGCCCCGGATATAGCATTTCCACGAATAAATAATATAAGTTTTTGACTTCTCCCCCCTTCATTCTTACTACTTCTAGCATCATCCGGGGTTGAAGCAGGGGCAGGAACAGGTTGGACCGTGTACCCTCCATTAGCCAGCAACCTTGCACATGCCGGAGCTTCAGTTGATTTAACAATTTTTTCACTTCACCTAGCAGGAATTTCATCAATTTTAGGAGCAATTAATTTTATTACCACTTCTATTAATATAAAACCTCCATCTATAACACAATACCAAACACCTCTCTTTGTATGATCTGTATTGATTACTGCTATTCTCCTTTTACTCTCATTACCAGTTCTTGCTGCAGGAATTACAATGCTTTTAACAGATCGAAACTTAAATACAACATTTTTTGATCCGGCTGGTGGAGGGGATCCTGTTCTTTACCAACATTTATTCTGGTTCTTTGGTCACCCGGAGGTCTATATTCTTATTCTTCCAGGATTTGGAATAATTTCTCACATTGTTACATATTATTCAGCAAAAAAAGAGCCTTTTGGGTATATAGGAATAGTATGAGCTATAATATCAATTGGATTACTAGGATTTATCGTTTGGGCTCATCATATATTTACAGTAGATTTAAATGTAGATACTCGAGCTTACTTCACATCCGCCACAATAATTATTGCTATCCCAACCGGGGTAAAAGTATTTAGCTGGCTGGCAACAATGCATGGCGGGTCTATTAAATGAGATGCTGCAATACTATGGGCTCTTGGGTTTATTTTTTTATTTACTGTTGGCGGATTAACTGGCATTATTCTTGCTAATTCATCACTAGATATTGTTTTACATGATACTTATTATGTAGTAGCACATTTTCACTACGTATTGTCTATAGGAGCTGTATTTGCCATTATGGGCGGGTTTGTTCACTGATTCCCATTATTTTCAGGTTATACTTTACACCACACCTGATCAAAAATCCACTTTGGTGTAATATTTATTGGAGTTAATCTAACCTTTTTCCCTCAACATTTTTTAGGCCTAGCGGGTATACCACGACGCTATTCTGATTACCCAGACGCTTATACATTATGAAATTCGGTTTCATCCATCGGATCATTAATTTCTCTTGTTGCAGTAATTATAATAATATTTATCATTTGAGAAGCATTTTCATCAAAACGTGAAGTATTAACAACTGAATTAAACTCCACAAATATTGAATGACTTCACGGATGCCCTCCACCATATCACACATTTGAAGAACCTTCATATGTTCAAGCTCGAATTTATTAACAAGAAAGGGGGGAATTGAACCCCCATGGGTTAATTTCAAGTTAACCACATAACCACTCTGTCACTTACTTTTAAGATGTTAGTAAAATATTACAAAACCTTGTCGTGGTTAAATTATAAGTTAAAATCTTATACATCTTTAATGGCACATCCATCACAACTAGGTTTTCAAGATGCAGCTTCCCCTATTATAGAAGAGTTATTACATTTTCATGACCACGCATTAATAGCAGTTTTTTTAATCAGCACTTTGGTTTTATATATTATTACTATTATAATAACTACAAAATTAACCAACACTAATGCTATAGATGCCCAAGAAATTGAAATAGTGTGAACTATTATACCCGCAATTATTTTAATTGTAATTGCTCTTCCATCCTTACGAATTTTATACTTAATAGATGAAATTAACGATCCACATATTACAGTAAAAGCCATTGGGCATCAATGATATTGAAGCTATGAATTTACAAATTATGAAGATTTAATATTTGATTCATATATAGTGCCAACCCAAGACCTATCACCAGGACACTTTCGTTTATTAGAAGTTGATAACCGAATAGTTGTGCCAATAGAATCCCCTATTCGTATGCTTATTTCTGCAGAAGATGTATTACACTCATGAGCAGTCCCATCTATAGGAATTAAAACTGATGCTATCCCAGGCCGACTAAATCAAACAACTTTTATTGCATCTCGTCCAGGAGTATATTATGGCCAATGCTCAGAAATTTGTGGTGCAAATCATAGTTTTATACCAATTGTTATTGAAGCAACCCCTCTGAATTATTTTCAAAATTGGTCTTCATTTATACTAGAATTATCATTAAGAAGCTTTCAAAATAAGCAATAGCCTTTTAAGCTATAGATCGGTGATTTAACCCACCCTTAATGATATGCCACAATTGAACCCTGGGCCCTGATTTGCTATTTTTCTTATATCATGAATTGTATTTTTACTAGTTTTAACTTTTAAAGTCAGTAATTTTAATAACCTTAATGAACCAACATCACAAAATATTACAAAAATTAAACCTGAATCTTGAAATTGGCCATGAATTTAAGTTTTTTTGATCAATTCTTAAGCCCTACAATGATAGGCATTCCCTTATTAATATTAGCTATAACACTACCATGATTATTATTTCCCAACCCTACCAATAAGTGATTAAATAATCGATTATCAACACTTCAAATTTGATTTTCACAAAAGTTTACTAAACAATTAATACTCCCTTTAAACGTTGGAGGGTATAAATGGGCTATAATTTTGACATCCTTAATAATATTTTTAATTACAATTAATCTTTTAGGTTTACTTCCATATACATTTACCCCTACCACACAACTCTCATTTAATCTAGGATTAGCAGTACCATTTTGATTGGCAACAATTTTAATTGGCCTCCGTAACCAACCTACAGCTGCATTTGGACACCTATTACCGGAAGGGACACCAACATTATTAATTCCTATTCTTATTATTATCGAGACAATTAGCTTATTTATTCGACCTTTAGCATTAGGGGTTCGATTAACAGCTAATTTAACAGCAGGCCATTTATTAATTCAATTAATTGCAACCGCTACATTAGTGCTTTTACCTATAATACCTATAGTATCTATTTTAACAATATTAGTCTTATTCTTATTAACCTTATTAGAAATTGCAGTTGCAATAATTCAAGCTTATGTATTTGTACTTCTTTTAAGCCTATATCTACAAGAAAACGTATAATGGCCCACCAATCACACGCCTACCATATAGTTGACCCTAGTCCTTGACCATTAACAGGAGCTATCGCCGCATTATTAATAACATCCGGCCTAGCAATATGATTTCATTTTGGATCTATAATTATTATATCCTTAGGTCTAATTATTATACTTATAACAATATTTCAATGATGACGAGATATTATTCGAGAAGGAACATTTCAAGGACATCATACTACCCCAGTTCAAAAGGGGTTACGATATGGGATAATTTTATTTATTACATCAGAGGTATTCTTTTTTTTAGGATTTTTTTGAGCATTTTACAACTCAAGTTTAGCCCCAACACCAGAATTAGGAGAATGTTGACCTCCAATTGGTATTATACCACTTGATCCATTTGAAGTCCCTTTATTAAATACCGCAGTTTTATTAGCCTCTGGTGTCACAGTAACATGAGCCCACCACAGTATAATACAAGGTGACCGAAAAGAAACAATTCAATCATTATTTTTTACTATTATTTTAGGAATATATTTTACCTTTCTTCAAGCAATAGAATATTATGAAGCCCCATTTACAATCGCTGATGGAGTTTATGGTTCAACATTTTTTGTAGCAACAGGCTTCCACGGATTACATGTAATTATTGGATCACTTTTTCTACTAGTATGTCTATTACGGCAAATTAATTACCATTTTACATCTCATCATCACTTTGGATTTGAAGCCGCAGCATGATATTGACATTTTGTAGATGTGGTATGACTCTTCCTTTATGGTTCTATTTATTGATGAGGCTCATATCTTTTTAGTAAAAAAATTACAAGTGATTTCCAATCATTAAATCCTAGTTAAAATCCAGGAAAAGATAATGAATTTAATTATAATTATAGTAATAATTTCAACAACATTATCATTAGCACTAATTACTGTTAGTTTTTGATTACCATTAAATAATCCCGATTCAGAAAAATTATCACCCTACGAATGCGGATTTGATCCTTTAGGTTCAGCACGACTCCCATTCTCAATTCGATTCTTCTTAATCGCAATTCTATTTCTTCTATTTGACCTCGAGATTGCCCTCCTATTACCAACCCCATGAGCATCTCAATTATTTAATCCTGAATATACACTTATATGATCAGTAATAATTCTTATTTTACTTTCAATTGGATTGGTCTATGAATGAATCCAAGGCGGATTAGAATGGGCAGAATAAGTATTTAATCTAAAAAAAGATTACTAATTTCGACTTAGTAAATTTTGGTTAACCCCAAAAATACTTTATGTCACCAACATATATTACTTTTTTTACAACATTTTTACTGGGTATTATAGGATTAGCATTTCACCGAATTCATCTTTTATCTGCCTTGTTATGTCTAGAAGGGATAGTATTAGCATTATTTATTGCTTTATCATTTTGATCTACTCAATTTGAAATATTATCATACTTTTCTTTACCTATATTTATGTTAACATTTTCAGCATGTGAAGCAAGCACCGGGCTCGCATTAATAGTTGCTACCACACGAACTCATGGAAATGATCATCTAAAAAACCTTAATCTTCTACAATGTTAAAAATTCTTATTCCAACCTTAATACTTCTACCAATAGCATGATTTACCCCTAAAAACCTATTATGATCCTTAATAACAACTAATAGTTTAATTATTGCTATATCAAGCCTAATAATATTTAATTTATCATCTGAACATATACTTATAGTTAACAAATATTTAGGGTTAGATAATCTCTCATCGCCATTATTAATTTTAACATGTTGACTACTCCCAATAATGATTTTAGCAAGCCAAAATCATTTAAAAAATTCTCCGGAAAACCGACAACGAATATATATTACCATAATAGTTATTTTACAGACATCATTAATTTTAGCATTTGCCGCTACAGAATTAATTATATTTTATATCGCATTTGAAACTACCTTAATTCCAACGCTCATTATTATTACACGATGGGGTAATCAAGCAGAACGATTAAACGCAGGAACATATTTTTTATTTTATACACTAGCAGGCTCTCTGCCATTACTAGTAGCACTTCTAACCTTACAAAACTTTTCAGGCTCTCTATCATTATTTTTACTTGAACTAATTAATCCTATGCAACTTATAATATATTCTGATAAGATCTGATGAACAGCATGCTTACTAGCATTTATAGTAAAAATACCCCTTTATGGTATACATCTATGGCTACCAAAAGCACATGTAGAAGCCCCAATTGCAGGCTCAATAATTTTAGCAGCTGTCCTGTTAAAATTAGGCGGATATGGCATTCTACGAATCTCAATTATACTTACCCCCTTATCCAAAGAACTATCATACCCATTTATTATTCTAGCATTATGAGGGGTAGTTATAACAGGTATAATTTGTACACGACAAACTGATTTAAAATCACTAATTGCATACTCTTCAGTAAGTCATATAGGCTTAGTTATTGCAGCTGCATTAATTCAAACACCATGAAGCCTCTCTGGTGCAATTATTCTAATAATTTCTCATGGTTTAATTTCATCTGCATTATTTTGCCTCGCAAATATAAATTATGAACGAACACACAGCCGAACTCTTTTACTTATACGAGGCACACAAACAATATTGCCACTTATAGCAACTTGATGAATATTAATTAATCTATCAAACATGGCCCTTCCACCATCATTAAACCTATGAGGGGAATTGATAATTATAGTATCCTTATTTAACTGATCAAACTGGACTATTTTAATTACCGGAATTGGAACACTAATTACAGCTTCATATACGCTGTATATATTTTTAATGACACAACGAGGACCCATGCCAGGTCATCTAAACTCAACAATTCCTACTTTCACACGAGAAAATTTTCTTTTAGCCATCCATATAATTCCAATAATATTACTTATTCTTAAACCAGAAATCATTTCTGGTTAATTTGTATGTTTAAATAATTTAAAATAAAATACTAGATTGTGATTCTAGAAATAAGAGTTAAATTCTCTTTTTAAACCGAGAAGAGTCAAGAGACACGGAAACTGCTAATTATCCATCCCTACGGTTAAAATCCATAGTCTACTCAACTTTTAAAGGATAATAGTAATCCACTGGTTTTAGGAACCAAAAATTCTTGGTGCAACCCCATGTGAAAGTTATGAATTCAGTATTAATTTTTAATTCGTCCGTAATATTATCATTATTTATACTTACACTTCCATTAATTAAGCCTTTAATAAAAAAAATAAATTGGCCAGTTGCCAGTATTAAGAATTCTGTAAAATTTACATTTTTAACCAGCCTAATCCCACTAATAATTTATATGGCTAATGGGGTTGAATCTGTAGTAACTTCTTTTCACTGAATATCATTCTTTAATATAGAAATTTATTCTAGTTTTAAATTTGATCAATTTTCTATATTTTTTTTCCCAATTGCCATATTTGTAACATGGTCAATTTCAGAATTCGCAACTTGATATATGTATTCAGATAAAGACATTAACCGGTTCTTCAAATATTTATTAATTTTTTTAATTGCAATAATAATTATAGTAACCGCAAACAATTTATTTCAACTATTCATCGGTTGGGAGGGAGTCGGAATTATGTCATTTTTACTAATCGGATGATGACATGCTCGAGCAGACGCAAACACTGCAGCAATACAAGCTGTCATATATAATCGTGTGGGGGATATTGGCTTAATCCTTAGCATAGCTTGATTAGCAATTAATACAAATTCATGAGAATTTCAACAAATTTTTTTATTATATGATAATTCTATATTGCCCTTACTAGGATTTATTATAGCGGCTATGGGTAAATCTGCACAATTTGGTTTACACCCATGACTACCTGCTGCTATAGAAGGCCCTACCCCCGTCTCAGCTCTACTTCACTCCAGTACTATAGTTGTTGCTGGCATTTTTTTACTTATTCGATTTCAACCTATATTTGAAAATAATAAGATAGCATTATCTATTTGCCTTTCTCTTGGGGCCCTAACTACCTTATTTACAGCAGCTTGTGCACTCACCCAAAATGATATTAAAAAAATTGTAGCATTTTCAACTTCAAGCCAATTAGGGTTAATAATAGTGACAATTGGACTTAATCAACCACAATTAGCATTTTTTCATATTTGTACCCACGCATTTTTTAAAGCAATATTATTTTTATGTTCGGGATCAATTATTCATAGCCTAAACGACGAACAAGATATCCGTAAAATAGGTGGGCTACAAAACCTTCTACCAATAACTACATCTTGTCTTACTATTGGGAGCCTAGCACTTACAGGTACACCATTTCTTGCAGGATTTTTTTCTAAAGACGCAATTATTGAGGCAATAAATAATTCCAACTTAAACTCATTAGCACTAATTATAACACTAATAGCAACATCATTTACCGCAGTATATAGCTTTCGAATTATCTACTTCTCATCAATAAAATTTCCACGTCATCTACCTTTTTCTCCAATTAATGAAAACAATTACTTAGTAATTAATCCTATTAAACGACTTGCTTGAGGCAGTATAATTTCAGGATTCTTTATTATTTTTAATATCACACCAATAAAAACACAAATTTTAACAATACCATTAATTATAAAATTTTTAGCTCTCTTGGTATCTTTACTAGGATTGTTGATAGCTATTGATATTGCAAATATTACATCAAAAAATATAATAAAAACAAAAATATTTTCATTTTTTAATTTATTAGCATTTTTTCCAACCATCATTCACCGAGTTATCCCAAAAACCAGCCTATTATGAGGACAAAATATTGCAACCCATATTACAGATATTTTATGGTATGAAAAATCCGGACCAAAGGGATGGTCAAACCAACAATTGCCGGCTATCAAAACCATTACAAATATTCAATCAGGCTTAATTAAAGTATATATAATATTATTTATAATTGCCTCTGTATTAATAATACTTTATTATTGGTCTTACAGCACGTAAAGACCCACGGGATAAACCACGAGTAATTTCCAAAACCACAAATAGCGTCAAAAGTAAAACCCATCCGGAAAACATTAAAAAATATCCACCATAATAATATATAATCCCAATACCCCCTCAATCATAACCAACAGCACTAAACTCAGTATTATAATTTGTAAACAAAAATTCTAAACTTACATTACAATTAAAAAAAATATATCCTAAAATTATTATTAAAAAATAAAACATTACATAAACAAATACTGATCAACTCCCTCATGCCTCAGGGTATGGCTCGGCCGCTAAAGAAGCAGAATATGCAAACACAACTAATATGCCCCCTAAATAAATTAAAAGTAAAACCAAAGATAAAAATGACATCCCTAACTCAACCAATACTAAACACCCGCAGACAGCCGCCAATACTAAACCTAAAGCAGCAAAATATGGAGACGGATTTGATGCTACTGCAATCAAACCTAATACTAAACCTAATATTCCTAAAAACCATAAATACATCATTATTTTTACCCGGGTTTTAACCGAGACCCTTGACCTGAAAAGCCAATGTTGTATTCAACTATAAAAAACCATAATGGCCCACCCAATTCGAAAAACTCACCCACTATTAAAAATTATTAACGGATCATTTGTAGACTTACCAACCCCCTCAAACCTTTCATCACTATGGAATTTTGGGTCACTTTTAGGGGTCTGCTTAATTTCACAAATCATTACAGGATTATTTCTTGCTATATATTATACAGCCGATACATCTTCAGCCTTTTCATCAGTAGCACATATTTGCCGAGATGTAAATTATGGCTGATTAGTACGAAATATTCATGCTAATGGAGCATCATTCTTTTTTATTTGCATTTATATACATATTGGACGTGGACTTTATTATGGGTCATATATATATAAAGAAACTTGAAATATTGGAATTATTCTTTTATTTTTAGTAATAGCTACTGCTTTTGTAGGGTATGTTCTCCCATGAGGACAAATATCCTTCTGAGGGGCTACTGTTATTACTAACTTATTATCAGCAATTCCTTATTTAGGAGACTCACTTGTTCAATGGATTTGAGGTGGGTTTTCCGTAGATAAAGCTACCCTTACTCGATTTTTTACATTTCATTTTTTATTTCCATTTTTAATGGTAGGAATAAGTATTATTCACTTATTGTTCCTTCATGAAACAGGCTCAAATAACCCAACAGGAATTACATCTAATATAGATAAAGTGCCATTTCACCCATATTTTTCATATAAAGACGCCATTGGGTTTTTAATTATATTAATAGCACTAGTTCTTTTATCATTACTAAACCCAAATATATTAGGGGATCCTGATAATTTTACACCTGCCAACCCATTAATTACACCACCACATATTCAACCGGAATGATATTTTCTATTCGCATACGCAATTCTCCGATCAATCCCCAATAAACTAGGAGGAGTTTTAGCACTCCTTGCATCAATTATAATTCTAGTATTAATCCCAACATTACACACATCAAAACAACGCAGCTTAACATTTCGACCATTAACTCAATTTGTATTCTGATTTATAGTATCAAACACACTAATTCTAACTTGGATTGGAGGCCAACCCGTAGAACAACCATTCATTGAAATTGGCCAAGCTGCATCCACTTTATATTTTTTATTATTTATTGCTATAATACCTCTAGCAGGTTGATGAGAAAACAAATCACTAAAATGATACCTAGATAGCTTAACCAAAGCATCGGTCTTGTAAGCCGAAGATGAGAAATAATCCTCTCTCTAAGTACCTTATCCAGGCCTCACCACTTTCTCCAGGCTCCACCACAAAAACCTCCTCCTTCGAGTGAAAATATCGAATGCCTCTCTGAAACTCTACCAAATTTTTTTAAAAAAAAGTGTTCGAAAAAATCTTTCAAAAGGGGGGGATTTTCACCCCCGCCACTGGCCTCCAAAGCCAGAATTCTGGGACCTAAATACCTCTTGTAGTAATTTTATCATCATTGAGTAACGCGGTGTACATATTATGTATATCGTACATTCATCTATTTACCCCATGGAAGTGTCTTAGGTGCCCTCCCTGATTTTGGATTTTACCTACAGGCGAGAAACCACCAACCTGACCCTCGAAGATCCAACAACCAGATCTATGGACCTTGATTGTAGAGTGATGGTCTTTTAACTTGAACCGACATCTGGTTTGAATCTATGAACATTGATAGTAGAGTGATGGTCTTTTAACTTGAACCGACATCTGGTAAAATGGTTGACAACAAGGTGCACTTGGCCCCCAAAACTGAGTCTGCCCTCATCTGGCGTTTTTTTTTTCTGTGAAGTCAATCCCCCATAAAGTCTTAAGTTGGGATTATTTAGTCTAAATCTGAACATACGGTGCTGTTAATAATATTACTAGGATAGATTGTATGTTATTTTATTCATGAATCTTAGACATTGATTTTTCTACCTATTGAATTATCAATATCCTGTTTTTTCTTTTCCCCCCGGAGCTTGTTTATTTAAGATTCCAACTTTTGAACATGAGTTAAACTTTTATTTTTAAGGTAACCCCCCTACCCCCCAAATTGATCTAATCAGTACTTTAATCTTTTTTTGGCTAACCCCCAAAGCAAAAAGAAATACTTGTGTACTTACGAAACTGGAATAACAACATTTTTTTTTAAATTAAAAATGTTAAACGAAATAGGATAAACTTTATTTTATGATATATTTAGTGTTTTTATATTATTTATACAGCTAATTACAGTGTGTATATACTGTAAA